CACCGGATCTCGACTTTTCATATATAAATGTAATTAAAGTATCTCCTTCGTACAGGATTTCCCCATAATGGCCATGAACAGTTGCTCCCGGAGTGGCCAAAAAAGGCTTAGCTGATCGTATTACTACAGAGTCAACTTGAATAAGTATAACTTGACCCGATTTTAGGTGTGGTGCGTTTTTGGCTATACATATATTTTCACAAATAAACTGCCCAAGACTCATTATTGTAGATGTTTCTTGACAATAATTAGGATGGGGAAAATACCAATTCAAATTGAAAATAATGTTACTGCACGGATCGGGGTTATAAATTTTCTCATTTTCATCGATTAAATAATATTTCAATTTAATTACTTGAAAAGTCTGTTTTAAATTGTCAAGTTGCAAATAGTTATTTACCAAGATCTGATTATGAGTTATTAAATGGTAAAATGAATAAACATTCACAATTAGAGCTGTTCCTAAAGGCCCCAGCGAATTATTAATTGGAATTGCAGGATCTTTTGTAATTTTAATTGATTCTTTTATCCCATTGTGATTGTGATATTTTACATCGTTGAATGGACCTATTCGAAAACAATTGGATGATGACAAAATTATCAACGATTCGAATCCCGCATTTCTCTTCAACAACGTATGAATAGTTCTTTGATTTTGATTAAGGGGTTGTTGAATTCTTGCCTTGGAATAACTCGAAGAAAACGGATTTATTTTGGTACAATCTGATCCATTATCCGAGAGCAATCCTGAGCCTGAAGGATCATTCCTTTTTCCGATATATGCAAAAGTGGATTTCAGCAAGTCGATTCTTAGTAAATGCCGAATCAAACCATTTATCCTTATTTCAACAAATGAAGCACGGGCTTCTTGACTAGAAGAACTTTTTTTGTCTTGGTCCCAATTCAATACTAAACAGGTCCGAACTAATTGAATATTTGTATCAGAAATTCCTCGAATTGGTTTACCATTTCCATAAAGAATATAATTGACAACTCGAAGTTTCACATTATCCCTTTCCTGCAACAGATCCGGGGGGAAAAGTGTTCCTAAAGTTATACCGTCCATTATTTCATATGTGACGACAGGACGAACCAACACAAAATACTTTTTCTTACTAGGTGTGATCCGTTGAACATAGATCCAATTTTTCCATTTTTTCGATTCCTTAGAATTTTGTTTTCCTGTTCCTAGTGGTATCAAAACACCGCTATGCCGGGATATCTTATCTGTCTCTCCAGGAAAATGGATATCTCCAGAAAAGATTTTAAGTTCAATTCTTTTTTTTTTTCTCTCCACTCGGACCAACCCGGCTACTCGGCTTCTTATATTTAAAGTAATTTTTGTATCTACCCCAATGATACTATTGTTCCGTACCATTATGGAAGAAGATACGGGTAATATATGCACTTCCTCGGGAATGAAAAAAAAACGATCTACTTTCATTTGGTATCTTGGACTAAATTCCTTGCCTCCTCGATATTCAATCAAATCCTCTTTTTTTACGATTGAATTCATTTCTAGAGTCCCATATTTAGTAATGCCCGAACCCCCTCTTCTGTATCGAGGATCGTCCAAACAAGCAAGAATACTATTTCTACGGAAAATGCCATTGATGGGGATTTCAATCGAGATATCTGAAAATGGCGTTAGTTCTTTCTCGCGTTCTTGAATCGATTGGAGTGGGATGATGAATCTATTTCTTCGCCTCTTTGAGAATAAATCAAAATTCTGGTAGAGAACGGTCGGATCTGCGAGATTACAACGACCAGTACATATAATTCGACTAAGGTCTGAATAATCAGGAATCCTATCTTCTTTTTTACCCGAAAAATCTGAAGTAAATAATTTTTCTCTCGACGGATCATTCGTTCCTGAAAGGTTAGAACTCTTGACAGAACGAGAATTCCCACTGATTTGATCTTGATCCTTATGGATCGAAAGTGTGGATCCACGCGGCTCTCCTAATAATATCCATAAATGACTTGTTTTTGGTAATAGATGAACACTGCCGTATGTAAATTCGGGTGCATGATATACATCGGTGCTCCAGTGCATTTCTCCATCTGAGTCAGAATAAATATGTTTTCGAATCTTCTCTTTAAAATTCAAAGTGGATGTTCCTGCGCGAATCTCGGCAATCACTTGTTCTGATTCTACATATTGATCGTTTTGAACTAAAAGAAAACTTTGGGGTGGAATATTTACATTATGTCGAATATCTTCACTCTCAATAATTACATACAAGTTTATAGAACAGAGAAGGGCGGGATGTCCATGGCGTGTACGTGTCGGATAAACCAAATCCTCATTGAATTTTATTTTTCCATTAGAAGGGGCTCGCACGTGTTCTGCAGTACCCCCCGTGAATACTCCACCGGTATGAAAAGTTCTTAATGTTAATTGAGTGCCCGGTTCTCCAATCGATTGGCCTGCAATAATACCTACAGCTTCTCCCAATTCAACCAAGTCGCCATGAGTAGGACTCCGGCCATAACAGAA